AACTGGGAATGAATAAATAAGATCGGAAAGCAATAAATGAGGGGATACAATTCTATTTCTATTGTATCTAATAAATCTTGGGGTCTTTCTGCCCTTCAACTCTAGATACTATAGATATAGACAGATATAGACCCTTTTTTTTTTTTACTTGTTTTGTTTGATTCTTTCAAACCGAACTTTCCTTAATAATATGTATTATGTATAAAGTATTTTACATTCTTTTTGAACGGATGGACCCACAACATGAACAAAAACAGAGAGGGGTATAAAGGATGATTGCACTTTTTTACTAAGGATCCGTTTAATTTGAAGAATAAAAACTTATCAAAATTAATCAATCATATGCCAAGAACCAGATTTGAACTGGTGACACGAGGATTTTCAGTCCTCTGCTCTACCAACTGAGCTATCCCGGCCATTACCGAGGTATCATCCTCATTTTACATTTTAAATGATTACTTGGGTCTATGTCAATTAAAAGAAACGCAAAAGTAGTAAATGAGAAAAGTTTTGGACCGGGAATTTCTTGGATCTTCGAAAAGAAGACTTTATAAATTTTAAAATAAAAAAATGATATAGATTCTAACTAATTCAAATCTATATTTCTTTCTCATTTGTCCGTGTATGATATATCCCACAAGACTTGTATATAATAAGAAAAGAAATTATAGTTTGTAAAAGCGTAGGATGAATGAAAAAAGATAATGAATTCTTGAATAACTAAAAAAAAAAAGGTAAGGTGTCAAACAGACTTTTTGGGGTAGTAGAGTTGGGGATAGAGGGACTTGAACCCTCACGATTTTAAAAGTCAACGGATTTTCATCTTACTATAAATTTCATTGTTGTCAGTATTGACATGTAGAATGGGACTCTATCTTTATTCTCGTCCGATTAATAAGTTCCACCAAGGATCTATCAGACTATGAAGTGAATCTATTGATCAATACAAGGTAGTGAACTCCATTTGTTAGAACAGCTTCCATTGAGTCTCTGCACCTATCCCTCTTTTCTCGCTTTTGAAACTCAGGTTTGTTCGCGTAAACCAGGATTTGGCTCAGGATTGCCCATTGTTAATTCCAGGGTTTCTCTGAATTTGAAAGTTATCACTTAGTAGGTTTCCATACCAAGGCTCAATCCAATTAAGTCCGTAGCGTCTACCAATTCCGCCATATCCCCTTTTTTGCTTTGAGATTAGGATCTCATTATGATGTCTTTACACTTTTTCTTATGCCGAAACTTTTGAATTCATTACATATAGATACTTTTTTGATTTCTTTGGTATCTTCTTTCATTTTTTTTAGCCCCATTCATGTTTATTTAGTCTAATCAACAAGGATTCTATCATTTTTGTATTTGCAATTCAATATGGTTATATATATACATATATATATATATATTCTTCCTTTTCTAATCTTTGTCTTAAATTTTAATCAATAGTCGAACGGTCGATTCTTCTTTTTTTTTTTTTTTTTTTTTTTTACTTACATGAAAACATGAAAAGAAATTTATGATTATTATGATTATTATTGAAACTTAGAATTCTACAATGTGCAATGGAAAAAGATTCTAAGTCTACTTCGTAGATTTGAAATTCGAATAATTCTAACAAATTCTATAATATTAATATTAGAAATAAAATAAAAAGATAAAAAGTAGAAAATAATAATAATAGTATGAGGTTAGAACAAAAAAAAACAAGAATTTCAAATCAGATATAAGTGCACTAAAAAAAAAAAAAAAAAAGATTTCTGATCTAATTAAGATTTTCTTATTTAGAAACTAATGAAATCAAAATTAGAAAGTCAATATATTGCTATATTCTATTAATTTAATTAATTAAGGTTATGTTTTATTTATTTAATATTTAATGATAGTCACTATTTAGTTCAGCTATATTCTGTTCTAGAATATATAGAATATATTTAATTATAAATAGATAAGGAAAAATATGAATAGATTATAGTTAATTGATACGATCCAGTAGTTTAGTGAATTTGTATGGATGCGCTATTTTATTTGAGCCCGCTTAGCTCAGAGGTTAGAGCATCGCATTTGTAATGCGATGGTCATCGGTTCGATTCCGATAGCCGGCTTTTCCATATTTTTGCGTTTTTTTTACATGATTTTAAATGTACTTTCAAAATAAACAAAATAAAAGAAGATTGACTTCTTTTGCCTTTTTCCAAGAGTTACCACGCCATTTATATTATGGCATATAAACTTCCATATAGGAATATATATTGGGTAAGGGGGTTAGATCTTTGCAAAATAAATCAAGAAAATAACGGAAAATTTTTGTGATTTATTTGATTTATATATATTGTATATACAATAAAAAAATCTGTATATTCAGAGAATATATCTTCTGAGTCTTTGTACTCCAATAATTTATTGGAGCGGATTTCACGTCATTTATCATTATCATTTAGTTCAGTTTTAATTTTGTTTAGTTTTGTACAATTTCAATAAAAAAAAAAGGAGTCTTTATGTCACGTTACCGAGGGCCTCGTTTTAAAAAAATACGCCGTCTGGGGGCTTTACCGGGACTAACTAGTAAAAGACCTAGGGCAGGAAGCGATCTTCGAAACCAATCACGCTCCGGAAAAAAATCTCAATATCGTATTCGTTTAGAAGAAAAACAAAAATTGCGTTTTCATTATGGTCTTACAGAACGCCAATTACTTAAATATGTTCGTATCGCCGGAAAAGCCAAGGGGTCAACAGGTCAAGTTTTATTACAATTACTTGAAATGCGTTTGGATAACATCCTTTTTCGATTGGGTATGGCTTTAACTATTCCTCAAGCGCGCCAATTAGTTAACCACGGACATATTTTAGTTAATGGTCGTATAGTTGATATACCAAGTTATCGCTGCAAACCCCGAGATATTATTACAGTGAAGGATGAACAAAACTCTAGAACTTTGGTTCAAAATCTTCTTGATTCATCTGCCCCCGAGGAATTACCAAACCATCTCACTCTTCACACATTCCAATATGAAGGGTTAGTCAATCAAATAATAGATAGGAAATGCGTCGGTTTGAAAATAAATGAATTGCTTGTCGTAGAATATTACTCTCGACAGACTTAATAAACCTAACTTAAGTAAAAAAAATAACTAAAAATTTAAAATAAGAGTTCGGCCAACTCCCCTTTGCCCTCTTTTTTGATTAAAAAGGTACAAGGTAAGGGGTTTTATCGCGGAATCTTTTTCCTAGTGATGTATCATAGATTGGTAGGGAGGTTTGGATCCCTTGTTTGCTCTTCCCAGCATTTTCCATATCAAAGAAATGTTTATTTTATATCTATTCTTTTTTTATTTTATTTGATACATTGTGGTCAATCACGTAAGATTGTTGAATTAGTTGAAAGTACGGAAAGAGAGGGATTCGAACCCTCGGTAAACAAAAGTCTACATAACAGTTCCAATGTTACGCCTTCAACCACTCGGCCATCTCTCCGACATCAGGATTATGTCTGAGTACCTGGGTGAATAGCGAGGTATTCATCGTTTTTTAGATTATGGTTAATAGATCCGTTTTTTTGACCGGAAAATTTGGAAGTAGATCGAAGGTTTTTTTATTTTAACGAGTTCGCTTTTATGTTAGTTCGTACTATAAAATAAAATTCCTTTGTTTGTGAGAAAATTTTCTCACATAAAGAAAAGGTAAAGGAAATAAAAAGAGTTATAGAATGGATTACTACCTATGCCAAGATCGCGTATAAATGGAAATTTTATTGATAAAACCTTTACAATTGTAGCCGATATCTTATTACGAGTCATTCCGACAACTTCCGGAGAAAAAGAGGCATTTACTTATTACAGAGATGGTGCGATTTGATTATCATTTTTTTTTTTCTCGCCGATTTGGAATAGAAAGAAAAACGAGTCTTGAAAAAAATCTACGCTTTTGAAGGTGAAGTTTATAATATAAAAAAAGCAATCCCTTCTGTCATGTATCCACGATTAATGCAGCCTTAGATGCTTCAATTGTGAATTCTAGTATTGAGCAAAAGGTTTTTACCTATGGTTCCCGTATTACAGATCAATCCTACTACACTAAATACAATATACGAATAGGAGGCATAGTGGAAGAAGCACTACGCCGAGAAATCAACAACACGAAAGCTTTCTTCAAAATGATTCCTTTTCTTTCTTCTTCTTTGGGATTGGGACTAATTAAAATGGTTGGAACAATAAACATCCATCTCGTTCGTACTTTGGATACCCGTATAACCATCGAAGACTGTTGAAGTGACTAATTCCTGGAAATTTAGGGGCGTTGAGAACAAAGCAATTTTTAGAGTTTCCTTTTTTCTTTTTATCTAGCATGAACTCACTTGGTAGTAAGAAAGGATCTTTTGCAAGAAGGTTGGCTAGGGATTTCTTGTAAAAACATTAGCCCCGCTTAGTTCATAATGACATCAAATTTTTCCATATATTATTTTCATTATGCACCTAAAGGAGGAGCCGTATGAGATGAAAATCTCACATACGGTTCTGAAACGGAGAATTCGTTAAAGCGAATGACGACCGTAACGGATGTCGGCTCAATCTGAAGGAAATTATGCGGAAGCATTACAGAATTATTATGAAGCTATGCGACTAGAAATTGACCCCTATGATCGAAGTTATATACTCTATAATATAGGCCTTATCCACACAAGTAATGGGGAACATACCAAAGCTTTAGAATATTATTTTCGGGCATTAGAACGAAACCCCTTTTTACCACAAGCTTTTAATAATATGGCTGTGATCTGTCATTACGTGCGACTATCTCCACTATAGAAAAAAGAACGAACAGCTAGTCAATGAAATACTAGAAACATAAAAAAGGGCTTTCTACATAAGCATCGTCCAAAACGATTTTTTATCAGCTGTAGCAAATAAATAAACTTCATAGATCGAAATATGAAGTGAAGACTAGATATGCCTAAAAACTTTCTTCTATGGATAAAAAAAGATCTAATTGATAGAGGAAGCACCGTAAAGATC